CCTTGGGATTGTAGTTCAATTGGTCAGAGCACCGCCCTGTCAAGGCGGAAGTTGCGGGTTCGAGCCCCGTCAGTCCCGATGGATCCAAATCCACTAAAAAAATACAGCAATTCGTCCTTTTTTTCTGTGAAAGGGGATACAAATAGTATAATTTCATTCCCAACAATAATTCTTTTTCTTTTTTCATTTCTTCTATTGTTTGTTTAGAACCAACGGCAGGGCGGTTTAATGATACTTCATCAAATGATTGTACAAGGCGAGCACTAGTTTATAGAAAAAAAAAAGAAATAAAGTGAAAGAAGTTTTTGATTGTATCAGGAATTTATGTTGGAATTCGGTATACTATACTATACTATAGTATAGTATGGATAAAGGATCTTCCTGTGTTATACTATTCAATTCTTGACGATGAATCAATTTGTCAGATATTCTTATTCATGATATTGATTCGATTCGATTACATTGAGTGTAATTCATATTCATTCCATTGAATTTACCGACAAAAGATTTATCATCTCTATGGGATTAAATCCCGAGTCATGGCGAATTAAAGAAAAAAGAAATAACAAAATTATGGAAGTAAATATTCTCGCATTTATTGCTACAGCACTGTTCATTCTAGTCCCTACTGCTTTTTTACTTATAATATACGTAAAAACAATAAGTCAAAGTGATTAATTTCAATTAAAAAAGAAACTTGTGACTTTTCAGTTCTTATCAATGATTGAAGAGAAGAAATAAAATCAAAAAGATTCCAATTTCGCGTTTTAACTGAAATGATCGAACTCTATTCAGCAGTATTCTATGAGCTACTAGATAGTATGGTAAAAAAAAATTTCTACCATACTATCTAGTATTGTTATTGTACTATATAAAGTTTGTTGTATGCAAGCTACAGGTTAGTTTAATATATATCACTCGACACTATTCTCTTGATATATATTGATACATAGATATAAATTACACATATAATGTCCATAGTGTTATGTCCCAATTCTATTTCTTTGCTCCATCTATTTCTATTTGATTTATGTTAATTCCAATCAATCTGAAAGAAACCCAAAGACAGCTTTTACTCTTCCGAGTATATTTCCTAGATTTATGATTTTTTTTAATATGAATTCTGATATCCATTCAAAGAAAGATTCAAATCAATGAAGGACTAAAAGGGGGTAGGTTTATAATAGAATAAACTAAAATCAAGTAATCTTATTCTTAGCATTCCCACAAAGACAAAGAAGTAATTGATTGAACTGTTAACAGAGTTTTCAGGAGTTCATGGGAACTCCTTCGGATTTCGAAATAAAACTATTTTCAACTTTAATTGAAAGTGAAATTCAAAATAAAGTATTTGGAGAACAGAACGATCTAAAAAAAATTGATACAGTTTGATTCCTAAAATGAATCAGTAGTACTTCTAGAGTCCACTTCTTCCCCATACTACGAGTGAAAGGGAAAATGTAAAGACTACCATTAAAGCGGCCCAAGCGAGACTTACTATATCCATGTGAGTTTTGTCCTCGACCTCTATGAAGGAATTATTCGATTATGGTTCACTAATAATAGTCGAATTTCTCTCGGATAGTCAAAAGGGGATTCTGATCCAACACCATTGATGAAACAATCCAATTAGAACAGTTGTTCTAATTATACGATTTATACTAGAATCGGAAAAAATGAAGCACAAGTAAAAAAAGACGCAGAGACAGCCTTTCAAGTAGCATAAGTAACAAAGGAATGGTAATAACATGTCAGAATAATAAGACCTATTCTTTATTTTGTTGCCTTTTATTAAGGAAAAAAAAAGATTTATATATAGAATCAAGATAGATCATTATCTATCGAATATCCCTATTTTATTTCTTTTTTATTTGATATAAAAATTACCATCTCCGATTTACCCTATGAAACAATCGAAGACGTATTATTATGTTCTTGACTCGAGGTTATTGAAAAGTTAAAATGAATTTTTGTACTTTCATTTTGAACTTTAATCTTTATATATAAATTTGAATCTTTATATATAAATAAGGAAAAGTAACTAAACGAAAAGTATTTTAAAATATAAAAAAAGGTAAAATCTCATTATCCCATTCAACCGTATTATTCTTGATTGAATATTGAATGCCAGAGTATTCATAAACTTTCATGAGTTTGTATACAAAGTATCTTCCGCTCTTTCCGCAACGAAAAGTTGAATTCTATTTCGCCTCCAATCTAATTCAAGACTCAGCCAGTAGACACTACATTAGTCGTGTAGGGACTAGCATATAAAAATTTACCAGTTTTTTTTAACGACTATAATATTTCTTTAAACCCTAATTGAAGGCATTTTATAAACCCCCAGATACTTAAAATCAAGCAAGTATCCAGAGTCTTTTTCCTCTGCTTGCTTCGTCTGGAAAAACCCTAGCAAGTTATCAAAACAGAATAAGGTATTTCGATTTTTTTGTTTATCAGGCGACACCCGGATTTGAACTGGGGAAAAAGGATTTGCAGT